TTTTGTCGGTAAAGATAAAAAAAATGTATTTCAAGTAGGGTTTTCTGGAACGTATTAATAAGCTAGACCCATACTTCGAGTTGTTTCATGCCATAAATAAACTCGAACACTCAAGAAATCCGTTGGACAGGCGGATTCACATCTCTTACAACCGACACAGTCCTCTGTTCTTGGAGCGGAAGCAATTTGCTTAGCCTTACATCCGTCCCAAGGTATCATTTCTAATACATCTGTTGGGCAGGCTCGCACACATTGAGTGCACCCTATACACGTATCATAAATCTTTACTGAATGTGACATTGGATCTATAAATTTTTAAATGTCAGAAATTTTCGATCTAGTAAACTTGTAAATGAATCATATATTTAGACACCAGATGAATCAATAATTTATCAGAATTTTTATAATCAATCTAATTCTGGATCGACCCGTGTGATAGAACCAAGATACTTTGATTTCTTACATTGATTTTTTACATTTTCGAAAACATGTATTATACGTAATGTATGGTCATGGTAATTATAATTTATGAATATTAGAATTTATATGATTATTAATACTACTTATTCAACAAATTTGATTGATTGATACGAGTTGATTTTCTGTTACGATAAATTGACGAAACAATAGCCGGACCAATAGCTGCTTCAGCGGCTGCAATAGCTATAACAAAAATTGAGAAAATATTTCCTTTTAATTGGCGACTATCAAAAAAATCAGAAAATGTTACGAAATTTATATTAACCGCATTCAATATAAGTTCAAGACACATAAGGGCTCTAACCATATTTCGACTCGTGATCAATCCATAGATACCGATAGAAAATAAGTAGGCACTCAAAACAAGTACATGCTCGAGCATCATTGACCAACTCCTTATCAATTTCGATTCATTTCAATATGAACTGAACAACAATTAAACAGATTCAATTGACTAGAATAAAAAAAAGTACGGAACAAAGGAATATATTCTATTGGTAATAGAATAGATTGAATAAAATAATTTATATTTTAGACATAAAGAACCTTTAATTGAAGGGAAATAAATGTAATAAAACAGAACACAGTTTTATTTTGATTGCTGTTGCCAATTCTATAGATTTATTACTGTCGCGCCACGGCAATTGCACCTATCAAAGCGGCTAAAAGAATTATCGAAACGAATTCAAACGGAAGAAAAAAATCCGTTGATAAATGAATTCCAATTTGTTGACTATTACTTATCAAATCTTGTTCTATAATCTGGTTTGATCTTGTAGTCCAAATAATCCCGTACCATGACGTATCTGTAATAGTAATCATGAGTAAAACAAAAATACTTGTACAAACTGGCAAAGTAACCCCATCCCCAACGGTCCAAAGATTCAAATCTTTGTAATATTCTGAACCATTCATAAACATCACAGCAAATACGATTAAAACATTTATAGCTCCCACGTAAATAAGAAGTTGTGCAGCAGCTACAAAATAGGAGTTTAATAGAATATAGAATAAGGATATACAAACAAGAACCAGTCCCAATGAAAAGGCAGAATAAATGGGGTTGGTAAATAATACCACTCCCATACCTCCTAGTATAAGAACCGATCCCAGAAAGACTAAAAGAAAATCATGTATTGGTCCGGGCAAATCCATTATATGTAAAATAAGAGATAAATAAATCGAAATGTTTTTCATGACCTTATTGAAATCCGAACAGAAAAAAAATTATAATTTTTGAGCAATTCCTAATTAAATCCTAAGGGATATGAATAAATGTAAGTACAATTATTGGACTAATTTAATTCGTTATCTGAAAGAGTAGTTCTCATTTGAAACTATATATGTAAAAATAATTACAGATATATTAATTAATGGATTAATTAATGGATTTTCAATCCAAATTAAGACGTGATTCTTAACCAACTAATCAATAGTTGGGATTTTTAGTTATTGACCAAACAAAACGAAAGAAACCCGATTCCTTTAGATTAGATCAAAAAAAAAAAAAATGAACCTTAGTATTATTTATTAGTAAAGTAATAGTCTTAGTAAAGTAATTATAAATTATTCTTTAATCAAGAGATTTACTTATTTTTTTTTTGAGGCGAATTAAAAATTGTTCGAATTGTATAATCGTCAATTACTGACATTGGTAAACGACCCAAAGCAATTTGATTATAATTCAATTCGTGACGATCATAAGTAGAAAGTTCATATTCTTCAGTCATTGATAAACAATTTGTTGGACAATACTCAACGCAATTACCACAAAATATACAGACTCCGAAATCAATACTGTAATTAAGCAACCGTTTCTTGCGAATATCAGTTTCCAATTTCCAATCAACAACGGGTAGATCTATAGGACATACACGAACACATACTTCACAAGCAATACATTTATCAAATTCAAAATGGATTCGACCGCGGAAACGCTCCGCGGTGATTAATTTTTCATAAGGATATTGAATAGTTACAGGTAAACGATTTGCGTGAGATAAAGTAATCATGAAACTTTGACCAATGTACCTTGCAGCTCGTACTGTTTGTTGACCATAATTCATGAACCCAGTTACCATAGAGAACATATCATTAATATATATTATGAATAATTTTATGTTTGTTTATTTCTCTTGTTTGAGACAAGTTGTAAATTTACCTTACAGCGAAAAGAGTTGGGAAGAAGTTGTTAATAATAGATTACCGAGAGAAATAGGTAAAAGAAATTTCCATCCAAGATTCAATAGTTGGTCCATTCTTAGCCTCGGTAAAGTCCATCTTGTTGTGATAGGAATGAACAAGAACAAATAAGTTTTAGCTAATGTAATAAAGATACCAATTGTCGCTCCAAAAACTCCACATGTTTTATTTATTTCAAAAAGCTCAGAAACATATATGTCCGGAATAGAGATATTCCAACCTCCCAAGTAAAGAACTGTTACAAATAATGAAGAAACTAATAGGTTTAGATAGGAAGCAACATAAAATAAACCAAATTTTATACCCGAGTATTCGGTTTGATAACCTGCTACTAATTCTTCTTCTGCTTCGGGTAAATCAAAAGGTAATCTCTCACATTCTGCTAGGGAAGAAATGATAAAAATGATAAACCCTATAGGCTGACGCCACAAATTCCATCCCCAAAAACCGTATTTTGATTGCGCCTCAACTATATCAATTGTACTTGAACTGTTAGATAATTATAGTCGGTGATACCATTACTGTTATCATCGCTATTACAGAACCGTACATGAGATTTTCACCTCATACGGCTCCTTAAAGGCCAGAAATAAATCTAAGGATCGCGTCAGTATTATTTTATCTTGGTACGTTTGTAGGATGTATAAAGTCAAAATCTATTGGACGGTCCTAAATTAGACCAATTGAATTCTGTCTGTTATAATTATTTAATAATAAATAAAAAAGTACTTCTGAATCGATCTCACCCTTTCTTTAACTTTAATAATTTCAATAAGAATTAAAATTCTTCTTTGTTGAGTAATAACTTAATTCTTCAATAAAATACTTCTTGTAGAAATATCAATAACCCGTTTATTTCACGTACGAAAAAAATTCTATAATTAATTCATGAATTATGACACAAATTCTATATCTATTAATATGTATCTGGGAAATAAAAAAGGTATCTTTTTTTTTTTTTTTATTGGAATTGGATTTCTTTCTCTTTTTTTCGTTCCTATTCTTCTTTCTATTTATGAGAAAAAGGGGGCTTACAAAATAAAGTAAAGGATTATTTCGTTCCCAATAGTTATTTATTTAATCGGTGGATAGGAGCATACTCTGGATTGGAATCGTGTCGTGGGGAGTATTGCCTGATCATTTCTACCAACTTAAAGCCCCAATGAGTATTCTTTGTTTGTATATTATGTAAAAATGTCCTTTTGGAGAATTTACATAATCTCTATTACTAATCCTTTACATATCTTGGTGTTTCTAACCACCCACTCGTTTTTGTTCAACCCCCCCCCCCTGTGGTAATACATACAAATGATAGTGAAAACTCAATACGGTTGATCTTTTGAGCCCGCTTCAAGTCAGGATGACTAATCAACCAATCTTGGGGGAAACGGTCGCTTCTGTTTATGTTTATTTCCGCTTAACTCTCTAACTCTTATACATAGAAAATGAGACTCAATCTTTTTACTGCGAATTTATATATAAGCTGTTTTCTTTCACTCATATAACTATTTGATTTAGTTCATCAACCCGAATAATGAATAAAAAAAATGAAGATATCTACTTAATTCATTCCAACCCTTTCTTTGATTTGAAAGGAAGGAATAAAGAAAAGTTTATGTCTATGTATCAACGAATCGCACGTAGAGATATTGATAACACACATAAAGTTAATGGTATTTCATAACTAATCGATTGAGCAGCAGCTCGTAGACCACCTAAAAAGGAATATTTATTATTTGACCCGTATCCTGACATAAGAAGTCCAATTGGAGCAATACTAGAAATGGCAATCCATAAAAAAACACCGATATTGAGATCCGCTAAAACAAGGTGATAGCCAAAAGGAGCTACTGAATAGCTTACTAAAATTGATATGACTGCTATGGATGGCCCGATACTGAATAAACGGGTATCCCCCCTAGATGGAAGAAGATTTTCTTTGAAAATTAGTTTTGCCCCATCTGCTAGAGCTTGAAGAATTCCAAAAGGGCCGGCGTATTCAGGTCCAATACGTTGTTGTATCCCTGCGGATATTTCTCTTTCTAACCATACAATTACCAGTACGCCTATTGTGATTCCCAATACAAGAGTCAAAATAGGAATAAGCACCCATATAATTCCATAAACCTCTTTTAAAAACTCTAATCTAGAAAAAGAATCAATATCTTGTACTTCTGGTGTATCAATTATCATTTCAACGATCAACTTCTCCCATAATGATATCTATACTACCTAGTATCGTCATAATATCAGCCAATTTCATTCTTTTAACTAACTGAGGAAGAATTTGCAAATTGATAAAACCCGGGGGGCGGATTTTCCATCTCCAAGGAAAACCACTCTGATCCCCTATCAGAAAAATTCCCAGCTCTCCCTTTGGGGCTTCGACTCTCACATAAAGTTCTTGTTTCGGCAATTCAAATGTAGGAGAAGGCTTTTTACTAATAAATCTATATTCAAAATCATTCCATTCCGTATTCCTTTCTCTATCAAAGTATCGTATTTCTAAATTCTCATAGGGTCCCCCTGGAATTCCTTCCAGAGCCTGTTGAATAATTTTTATAGATTCTATCATTTCACCAATTCGGACTAGATAACGAGCCAATGAATCTCCTTCTTTTTGCCACTGTACCTCCCAATCAAATTCGTCGTAACATTCATAATGATCAACTTTACGAAGATCCCATTGTATTCCGGAAGCTCGCAGCATTGGTCCCGATAAACCCCAATTTATTACTTCCTCTCTACCAATAATGCCTACTCCCTCGACTCGTTCTAAAAAAATAGGATTTCGTGTAATAAGTTTTTGATATTCAGCAACTCTTGTTAAAAAATAATCGCAGAAATCCAAACATTTATCTATCCAACCATGAGGTAGATCGGCCGCTACTCCTCCGATACGAAAATAATTATGCATCATTCTCATACCGGTGGCAGCTTCGAATAGATCATATACTAATTCTCTTTCTCTGAAAATATAGAAAAAGGGAGTTTGTGCACCAATATCCGCCATAAAAGGACCAAGCCATAACAGATGAGAAGCTATACGACTCAACTCCAACATAATTATTCTGATATAGCTAGCTCTTTTAGGTACTTGAATATTTCCCAACTGTTCCGGTCCATTTACAGTTATTGCTTCTGTGAACATAGTAGCTAAATAATCCCAACGTGTTACATAAGGCAAATATTGTATAATTGTTCGGTTTTCCGCAATTTTTTCCATCCCTCGGTGTAAATAACCCAATATTGGTTCACAATCAATAACATCTTCACCATCTAGAGTAATGATGAGTCTAAGAACACCATGCATTGATGGGTGGTGGGGGCCCATATTGACTATCATGAGGTCTTTTCTTGTAGCTGGTATATTCATCGGTTTTTCCTCGATTCATTCTTTCATGAATTGCTGAAAACGAAAAAAAGTTCATTAAAATTCAAGATCTAATAAATCAAATAATTTAAAATGCCTCTTCAAATTAACGGGTTTTTGACTCCCGAATATCCAACCGATTAATTAATTCTTTATAACATATTCTATTTTTCTTTGACAAATAAGACAGCAGTCGTTGGCGTTTTCCCAGAATTTTACGTAAACCTCTCTGAGATAAATAGTCTTTTTTGTGTAATTCTAAATGTGAAGTAAGTCTTCGTATCCTATTGGTGAAACTAACTATTTGAAATTCAGTGGATCCTCTGTTTTCGTCTTTTTCTTCTTGTGAAATAACTGAGATGAATGGATTTTTTACCATAAAATGAAATCTTCTCGCCCCCCTCTTTTTATTTTAAGAAATTTTTATTGATAGATATCTTTATTGATCAGTAATAATAATGCCTCTCATTTTTATTTTGTATATACAAAAATATTAATTTTGTTATTAATTTATAATTTTTTTTAATAAAATTAAATTTTTATTTATTTGGATTTGAAAAGGGTATACATAAAGGATGGTTGTTTTCTGCACTCACAAAAGATAAAAATTTAGACCTAAAATAATAATATTTTGTTGATTCATTTCTAGATCAAATTGATATGTCATTGAATTAGTATCGTGTATCAGAATGGAACGATGGAATGTAAGACAATGCGTGTGTGCATCTCTTTGTCGTCATAGATCAGATATAGTATGGGAAATATAGCAAAAATGTACTATTAATGCATTTTAAATCGCGGATACATATGTACCCTTACCATACTGAAACGACTGCCATTATTGGTATTAAACCAATAACGATTCATACAAGCCAAATCTTCTAATCGATAATTGGGCCAAAGAAATAACTTAAATTTAATAAGTTTTTTTTTATAGTTTTTGCTTTTATCCAAAACTTGACTGTTTACCTTATTCCCATTACAAAATGCTGCATTTCTATGTCTATTCTCAGAATTGAAACAAATTAGAATTCTCAATTCTCTACGACGTCTAGGTGATAAAATATTTTCAGGAACAAACAAATCATAATGATTTTTATCTCTATTTCCAGTCATCTTTTGATGTTTTGTAATGGCTTCATCAGAATTCTTATCGGCATGTTTTTTTTCTCGGTATCTTTGATTAATTTGGTGTTTGCTTTTATGAACTAATGAAATACCGATGGTTTGATAGATAATAAATTTTCCATCATTTTTTATAGATAGACGAATTGGTTCAATAATCAAAATTCCCCTTTTAATCAATTCTGTAAGAGTTAAATCTTTCTGAATCATCAGAATATCCGGACTCATTTCGCCTCTTTGAATAGAGGATATAGTAATTTCTCTTGGATTTATCAGTCTAAGCAGGAGACAATATACTTTGATGTTATTGCTTATTTTTTTATTTAAAGAATCATCCCATCTCAATTGAAAATGCAAATACCTTTTTAGGAAGAAATCAAACTCCGCTTTTGTATTGATCTTGTATTGCTTTTTATTTCTATTTTTTTTCATGTACGATCCCGTATAATCTTCTTCAACATCTTTTTCTTGGTTTGAAAGAGCTGATTTAAAATCTGCTTGGACCGCGTATTCTTTTTCCCCTTGATTTCGGTTTTCTAATTCAAAAGATTTTTTTGAATTCTCCGATATTGATATAAAAGGATCCCTTTTTTTATTTCCGGCGATGCTTTTGTTTTTACTATCATTTTCATTTATATTAGAATTTAAAACTAGTAATTTAATTGGTATAACCCACGGTTTAATTTTATACGTATTATAAAGTATCCCCAATTCTGGGAAGAACCAAAATTCCATATTTGATATGGGACAACTTAGTATTTCTTCATTCATCCCCATCCAATCAAAAAGGGTTTTTTGATTGGATAGGTTGATTTCTTGATCTTGCTGAATCGTGAGATAAAAAAGACCCCTCTTATTGATTTTATCAATTATTTGATACTTATTAACCCTAGTCTTAGTATATTTATTACTGTTAGTGTCAGTATCAATATCGATCCAGGCGTCAATATCGACCTTATTTTTAAGACAAAAATGGAAAATTCTCCAATCAAAATATTTTCTATCCGTATTTATCTCCATATCTCTAATATCATCTTCTACTAGATAAGGGATAATAGGAATACCTTCCGGCATATTAAATGATTTTTGTGTATGTGTGTTGTAATTATAAAAAATATCTTGGTTATTTTTTACTTGTAATGGTGATCCATAAATATAAGAGTCCTTCTTATCTTCATAATTAATAGATTTATATGCTAAAATATCATATCTATATTGTTTTTTAAAATTATCTTTTTGATTCAGTAATGAATCTGTTTCGAAATTTTTTTCGTAGTTAATTAATCGATCCTTTTCATATAAATCACATAAATCTTTATTTTGAGACATACAGTGTTGATTGAATATATTTCGCCATTTTTGTGGTACTAATCTAGACCATTTAATATGAGATACATCACATTGATACTGACTCCTTAACCAATTTGTCCATTGATTCATTCCATAATTGCGAAGATTCTTATGTCTTAATTCGGAATGAAATAGTTCTTGTGTTACAACAAAAAAATCCTTTATTTCATTCTTAAGAAAAAGGGACATTCCGTTATATTGAAATACAGATTTTAACTTATATAAGTTAATAAGTTGAGTTTGTGATAATTTATAAAATACATATGCTTGTGAAAAGTAAGATAAGTCGCAAAAAGTCTTTGAATTCTTGTTACTAATATTAGTAAGTGACTTTTTTATAGTCGAAATAAAGGGAATTACACTTTGATTTGTTTTATCAATTCTTTCGTGATTTGCTTCATTATCGTTAATGTATTTATTAATAATTTTTTTTGTTGATTCAAGAAAAAGTTGTGTATTGATGCTAGGAATATTAATGATACATAGAAAGATATCTATGTATATCCTTTCAATGAAATATTTTATAAAATAATGTGACTTACGGATTAATCTAACATTTTGTCTTTTTAATATCTGCCAAATATTTTTTTGTGATTCTGATCCTTTATTATCATAACTTATTTTGTTAGAACTAAAATTTATATCTGGAGTTCCTTTTTTATTTTCTTTTGTAATTTTTTCTATTTGATTTATTATTGTATTTGTTCTATCAGTTAGATCTTGCATTTTTTTTTCTGTTAATGAATAATTTGTCCAACCCTGAGATATAATTTGAATCGACGATTCATGAATCATCCCATTACCAATTATCGAATCTTTTTTAGTTTCACTCAATTCATATACTTCTATTTCTCTCAATCCAAATCCAAATAATATAATTGGGTTTATTTTTGAGAGTTCTTTTATTATTTCTTTTATAAACAGAATGCTTTTAATGATCCATTTTTTTGTTTCTTTTGAGACATTTAGAAACAACTTTTTTTGTTCTTTTAAAATTCTTAGAATTATAAAACATTTCTTTTTCAATTTTTTTAATTTTTTTTTTAGTTCTTTAAAAATGGGTTCAAAAAATGAAAGTTTTTTTCTGGGAGAACCAAAAGGTAGTTCAGTTTCCATTCCAAAAACTGTTAAAAAGCAAAAATCATTTTTTTGATCCTTCTTTTTCATTGGATCATTATAAGGGGCTTGTAGTTTAGATCTGTGCCAAGGTTTAAGACTAAAAGGAAATAGGATCTTGATCTGAATACCGTCTGTTAACCAGTTTTTTGGAAATTCTTTTTCTGATAATTGAACGCCATTATAGGTACATTTAATATGCATTTCTCTATTCCAATCCTTTAAATCCTCAGACCATTCAGGAAATTGAAATAATAGTATACGGACTATATTTTTAGCTATTATCAATGAAGGTAATATAATATATTTTCTAAGAATTGATTGGGTTACTAACAAAAAACCTCTTAGTACTTG